TTTCATCTCAGGAGAAATACGATCGGGCGGAGCTAATTCAAACCCCTCCGGTAAAATAAGAACAGCGCCCACATTCAAAGCCCCCTTTTTGCCATTAGCAAGAACTTGCTTCAATTGCATATCATAGGGAATTCGAACAACCGCTTCAAATACAGTATCAGGAAGTATCGCTTGGGGAACCTCAATATCCACGGGTTTATTAGCTAAATGACAATTGGCACATACAATACGGCCCGTTGCTTCGCGAGGATTTTCATAACCCTGCTGTGCAAAAATGGGATATGCGCTTGAAATGGATGTCCAAGTTATGACATAGATCATCAGCGATACAGAAATGGATCGAGTAATCTGTTCCTTGATCCAAGAAAAAGTTTTTCTAGTTTGCATGGTCCAATCATTGATCCTGAAAATTTTGACAATAAATTGGGTAGGTCACTAATCTAGTTACCTATCCCCGATTCTGCTTTTTACTAGAATAAGTTGACTGGACTATTATACAGGATGAATCTCCGAGCTGCGTATAAATAAAAAGAGTCCCTATCATTTTCAATACTTTGCTTATCTATGATTCTAAAGTCACAAAGATTAGAATTAGATTGATTTTCAGTCATTCATTGAATGATAAATCACTACAAGTGATGGAGATAAGCGATTTAAATAAAAGAAAAGCCAATATTTAAAAATAGTATCGAGAATAACTGGAATAGTCGAAACAAGAACAGATAGAATTTGTTCATTATGAACAAATCCAAAATCTTTGTAGGCTGAGCCGATCATTAGTTCCCAAACATGGGGTGAATGGAATCCGACCCAAAAATCTACTAATAAAAGAATAGAAAAAGCTTTTATTGTGTCACTTAAGTTATATAGGAATTCTTGCGCCCAAGAATTCAGAATAACAAGTTCTTCGGTACCCAAAATAGAATAACCGCTTAGAATAACAAAACAGATTATATTTGTCGAGAAGTGCAAAATCATATGTATATGGCCTTCGTTGTGTATCGTGATTAATTGAATCGTTTCTTTGTGGATTCCTCCTATACGCGGGTTTTGGAGATGTGTCTCCGAATATTCCTGGATCATTTCGTCCAAGAGGAAGAGTTCCTCTAACTCTATGAATTTTTCTAGAATACTCTTCTCTTGACTTTCATTCAAAAAGAGTTCGGATTGACGAGTAGTCCACCAATTAGTCACCCAAGAGTCCAAACTTTTAGTAACTGAGAGAGAAATCCACCAGGGCAAAAAGACGAGAGATGCAAGATATAAAAGAGGAGTGAATGCTTTCTTTTTTGCCATTTTTCCATCTGTGAATTAGTAATCAACCCACCCGTTGATTTTGTGCGATTTAATATTTATCTCATGCATGAGTTCTATGTACAAGGTATAGAACCAATGAATCTATTCATTGGTTTTTATTTCTTATTTTTGGATCTAGAAACAATAAAAAATAGACTAAGAAAAAACTTCTTAGTCGAATGAATAAAAAAAATTTTCTTTTGTTACTCATTTTGTTTATTGGTGAATTGGAATATGTAGGTTTTCCATACACATAAAAGACTAGAAAAAGCTTTTAGAATCTTTTATGTGTACGTCTACTTTATCTCGTATGATCGTTCTGAAGAAACTTCAGTTTAAGTCCTGGTAGATAAAAAGTGGTTTTTGTTTTTCCCCCCTGCTAAGAAAGACTTCATCCAGCCCATTTCTCACAATACTTCAATTGGTACATGCAAGAAATAGGCCAATTCGGCAGCTTTTTGTTCCATTTCCCGTGGAGTAAAATTATCATCAGTACGCGTCAAAGGAATAGCTCCCTGTCCTCTGATGTCCATATAAAGGACACGACGAGCATAAATACCCTCTTTAACTTCTATTCTAATTGACTGAATATTTTTTATACGAAATCGGAGACAGATGCGACGATTTTTTCCAGGAAATCCCCACCGAAAGATACATACTATGCCTTCTTTTCTATCAAATCGATCATAACCACTACCTACATTCCAGGAAATTGTACACCACAAATAGGAACTAATAAAGAGACCGGCAATCCCATAGAAAGACATCACGAGTCCTTGTGGAAAAAAAATGATTTGCTGAGACGAAACTAAAGATGCGAAATTTCTGCCAAAATAACTAGAAGTTCCAACCAACAAGAATCCTAATGAACCTAAAAAAAGGATAATGGCCCAGCAGAAATTACTGGTTTTTCGAGACCCTGGTATAGATTCTATCCATATATGTTCTGATCGACAACTCATACTTGATCCGGTTGCATTTTATTGGAATTGAGAGAATACCCAAAAGTCATTTGACTTGACTCTGTTTGTTTCCAAAGTAACTCTCATCAACTAACACTAGGTTGATGTGAACCTTTAGGAGGAATTCATCAAATTGCTTAGATCTAAAATAATAAAATAACATACCCCCTCCCTTTCGCATATGATCTTACTATAGATATCGACATCGACATACATCTAGATACGCCGACTTTTTAGTTCGGCCATTTCCCGGTCTTTTTGAAAAGAACTCAAATTCATTTATTCATACATCATCTTTCTGCAAGCAAAAGAGTTTTTCCTTTCATTTTAATCTTTGATGGAAACCTTACATCCTATATCTACTAAATAGATCTATCTGTCTTATGAGAAGAGTCTAAGTCCAAAAATGCATACGGTTGAGTACTACTGGACCTAAACAATCTTATTTTTTTGAACATGAAGAGATAAAGAAGCCATTGCAATTGCCGGAAAAACTAGGCCCACTAAAGGCACAAAAACAGAGGGGAGGTTGAAAGCTGTCATCGAATGGGTACCTCAATTTACTATTTGTACCTGTTATTATTATTTTATAAGTTATAATAATTATAATTAAGAGTTGGAATTATGAAATTATTCCAAAATAAGAATTGCATTTATGAATTAGTGTTTATGAAATGATAATTTCAATTGGTATAGATTTCAGTATAGACCTAAGAGAGTATATACTCGACTTATTCATCTTTGCGCATCACAAATATGTTATGAAAATTTCCTTTCTTTTATTCTTTCTTTTTTCTTGTCTTTTGCTCTTGTCGCCAAATTGAAATTTAGGTGATAGTTTCTTACAAATTATCCAAAGATTCGAAAGAATCCAACTAAATGTTAATGCTGTCGATTGGGTTTTGATTGACAGAAAAGAAACTATGGGACTGAAATAACTCAGTCAAAGTACTTTTTAAAGTCTTACGTGGTACAACTAGATCAAATAAACCCTTATCGAATAAATATTCTGTCTCTTGTGAACCTTCAGGTACTTCTTTATGCAATGTTTCTTCAATGACCCTTTTACCCGCAAATGCAATATAGGCGTTGGGTTCGGCAACAATGACATTCCCCAACATACCAAAACTGGCGGTCACCCCACCAGTAGTAGGAGATGTAAGGATTGATACGTAAAATAACTTTTGCTCTGTTTGAAAATGAAATAAAGCGGAAGATATTTTAGCCATTTGCATCAAGCTCAAACTTCCTTCTTGCATGCGTGCCCCCCCCGAAGCACACACTAGAATCAGAGGTAAAGATTGATTATTAGCGTACTCAATCAACCGGGTTATTTTCTCACCCACTACGGATCCCATACTACCCCCCATAAACTCAAACTCCATAACCCCCATTGCTATGGGAATACCATTTAATTGGCCTATACCGGTTTGAATAGCCTCAGTTAATCCTGTCTTTTCTTGATAAGAAGCAATACGATTTATATAAGGATCGTCCTCAAAATCCAATTTCGCTTCATCCCCCTCCGTCGACATTTCGAGTTGTTCATTAAGCTGCTTATTCAAATTTTTTATCATCTTCTCCAATTCAGCGCTCTTATCCAATTCAGCGATCTTCTCCAATTCATTGTCCTTCTCCAATTCAGCGATCTTCTCCAATTCAGCGATCTTCTTCGCCAATTCAGGATACTCCTTCGACAAATCGAATTCGGGGTTCGCCTCATTGATCCTCTTCAACACAATCCATGTAAGGTTATTGATATAATTCGACAAATCCAATTCATCCAGATTCTTATTCCACATTTCATGGATCTGCTTCGACAAATCCCCCTTCTTCTCTAATTCATCGATTTTCTTCTGCAATTCCAATTCAGCCCTCGTCTTGTTCAACTCTAATTCATCGATATGCTCCGCCCAAAAATCCCAAGACTCCTCCGTAATCAAATCAGATCCAGCGATCAGCTCCGACACAGACAATTTTGTATTCCATTCAACCACATTGGCCGCCAAATCCCCTAGATCCTTCTCCGGAATCAAAGTTAGATCCTTCTTTGGAATCAAAGTTAGATCCTTCTTTAGAGATCTAAAGATCATCTTCAACTTGTTTATATCGAACACCCAATCCCCTATATGTTCCTTGGAATCCGATTCAGTTAGATCCGTCGAGGAGGGCGCCAAAAAGGAATCCCACAGGCAGGTTCCTAAATAGGAATCGGAACCCGTCAAAATAAAAGCCTCCCCGGAATCCCATTGAATCGGATCTATTGAGGACATCTTTTCATTCATAGGATCCCAAGTATTCGCATCGACCAAGAGTTCGATCCTCTCTGAACTATTCATTTTCAAATGAGATTCACATCCTTCACAAATATACAATTTGTCTTTCAAAAAGCGCTTATAATTTAATGTATAGCAGTCATCGCATACAACCCACAAATGTTTATAGGAGGGGGTAGAATCCTCCTCGTCTTCCTCGAAACCCTCGTTAGGAGTACTTTCTTTTATTTGCTCGAAACTCTCGTCAGGGGTACTTTCTTTTATTTGCTCGAAACTCTCGTCAGGGGTACTTTCTATTTGACTACTTGATTTATTTTTTCCATATACGGAACTAAACAGGTAACTATCACCGAAACTAGAAATAAAAAGATTACTACGAAGAAGATTAACATTACCCACGCAAATCTTATTTTCAATAAGACAATTTGTCGAATACAATTTTTTTTGTTTCATACTATTTTTTCTG